ATTCTGCTCTTCGAAAAGGAACATCGGCTCTAACAATTCCATCTCCATCTATCAAAACGACCGGAAATGTTTCAAAAAAAGTAGGCATACGACGTACAAAGAGCTCGCGCCCTTCTTTATCTCTAAATATTGGGTGTCCTAACCACCCAACAGCTATTCCATCCCCATTGTCCATGGAACCCGCCCTGAATAATCCCCCCTTTGCCGGATTATTGCCAATGTAATCATAAAAGGCTAATTTCTCAGGAATTTTAGACCAAGCTTCTGATAAACTTTGATTTTCGGCCAGCCCGGCACTAACTCTTCGATATATTTCTTGCTGAAAGTATCCCTGATCCCATTGATAACGAGTGGGGCCAAATAATTCGATCGGAGTAGTTGCTGAACCATACCACATCGTTCCGGCAACTACAAAAGCTGCAAAAAAGACAGCAGCGATACTGCTGGAAAGTACGGTTTCAATATTACCCATACGTAATCCTTTGTATAGACGTTGGGGCGGTCGTACACTAAGATGGAATAAGCCCGCCAATATGCCCAATGTCCCTGCTGCAATATGATGAGAGGCTATTCCCCCTGGAACAAAAGGATCAAAGCCTTCTACGCCCCATGCGGGATTTACTGGCTGGACTTTTCCAGTTAGTCCATAAGGATCAGACACCCATATTCCAGGACCATACAAGCCTGTTACATGAAATGCGCCAAAACCAAAACAAGCCACTCCGGAAAGAAATAAATGAATTCCAAAAATCTTAGGCAAATCTAATGAGGGTTTTCCTGTACGTTCATCAGAAAAGATTTCTAGATCCCAATACACCCAATGCCAAATAGCTGCCAAAAAGCACAAGCCAGAAAACACAATATGTGCTCCGGCCACACCCTCATAACTCCAAATACCGGGATCCGTTACTGTACCCCCTGTAATACTCCAACCGCCCCAGGAATTTGTTATTCCTAAACGAGTCATGAAGGGTATAACGAACATACCCTGTCTCCACATTGGATCAAGAACGGGATCAGAGGGATCAAAAACCGCTAATTCATATAGAGCCATCGAACCGGCCCAACCGGCAACCAGAGCCGTATGCATTATATGGACAGAAATCAACCGACCAGGATCATTCAATACAACGGTATGAACACGATACCAAGGCAAACCCATGGAAATACCCCTTTATCAAAAAAATAGATACTATGTAACTTTATTGCATTGGAAAATACTATGACTATCAACGGGCCCCTATTCTGTTCAGTGAATTATCTCGGAGCAAGGTTTAATGTTTGTTCTATTCTATTGGTAATAATAGAACAATTGTGTTTGTAGGAACAAAGAGAAGCAGATCTATTCTATACCCGATAAGTACCAATACGCAATGGGGGTTGATACCTTTTTATATGAGCAAACGCCCCCATATTTGTTCATCGTTGAAAGGCTCTAGTCTCAAGAATTATACTTTAGTCATTCTTTAGTCATTCTATCGCTTTTTCTGACCTTTTCTAATGTATTCTAGACAGAATATATGATAAAATAAAGAATATCAACCTTTAATATGTTGATATTATGAAGCGACTAACCCGATTATCACGTTTCCATATCAAAGTGAAATATAGTACTTAATTCTTTTTTCTTTCAGTTAATGCCTATTGGTGTTCCAAAAGTACCCTTTCGTCTCCCGGGAGACGAAGATTCAACTTGGATTGACATATAGTGCGACTTGTCAGATATAGTGGGTCATATGGGCTTTCCCCGTTCTCTTCCCCGATCAAGATATCCCTCCCTTCGCCCAATAAAGATTGAGTTAATCATCTAAAATTCGGAGCGTGAAGTTCAACTAGATCCATTTGTAGGGGGATTTATACTAATAGTATCAATTATAATAATTTAGGGTTGGCTTGGTTAAACCAATAAAATAACATGAAGTATACAGGCTCCGTTTAAAAAAATCCCAATTGAGAATATATCGATAATTACTGCTTGTATTGTATTCAAAATTTTTCCTATTTCAAAATGATAAAAGGAATAAAGCAACTGAACCCTAATTACTCCAATAGAATAGACGAATTCAATATGTTGAATATCCTATTTTTTTGGCAAAGGCATAAGCCGAATGAAAAAAGTAAATCTTAGCAAAACAAAAAGAAGCGGTATTAGAAGCATTTGCCCTATATGTGCAAAAAAATCGAGCAGATTTTTACCCGGAGTAGAGCATAAACCTAAAAGAATTAAAGAGAAGAGGCCCCTTCACGAACAAGAAAATAACATCGTGGTTTACATTTAATCTCGATGAAACAATAAATCAACGAACAGTTAGTTCGAAAAGTTTACTCTTACTATAACTAAAACTAATACTATCTCTTTAACTATAACTAACTCTTTTTTTTTTTATGATTGTATTTAATTTGCATATTCTTGCATATTCAATACAAAATTTGACTTTATATTATATGTATGTAATTTTACATTATTTATGTTTATGATTCTTTTGTTCTATATAGTTATTGGATAGTTATCTATTTATAGTTTATAGTTAGTTATAGTAGAATGAGGAAGAAAAACTCATATTTCTTGAAAAATAGAAGACAAACCCCCTCATTAGAAACTGCTATCCACAAAGAAGAGGGCAGTAATCTACACATTGATTTTTTCTTTTTAACATTTTTTGAACCGTATGCATCAAAAGGTGCATGTACGGTTTATAAGGGATACAATTTTACCCTAATCAACCGACTTTATCGAGAAAGATTAATTTTTTTAACCCAAGGGATTACGACCGAGGTCTCGAATTACCTTGTTGGTCTTATCGTATATCTCAGTATAGAGGATCAGACCCAGGATTTGTATATGTTTATAAATTGTGCTGGCGGGTGGGTATTACCCGGAATAGCTATTTTTGATGCTATGCAACTTGTGCTACCAGATATATATACAATATGCATGGGACTAGCCGCTTCAATGGGATCTTTGATCCTGGTCGGAGGAGAAATTACCAAACGTTTTGCATTCCCTCACGCTTGGCTTTGGCGCCAATGAGTTTTTTATTTGAGAAAAAAAGATTATGCCTTCACCATAAAAAATATCAATATATATTATGAGTAAAAATAGCATGGCACTTTGAATTCGATATGCAAAACTTTGTTCGTTTTTTTTTTTCAAAACATTAGATTATGTATCGAGAGAGGAGTATGAGATAAAAGGTATTCCCGATTTTTTTATTTATCCGGAGCCCATTTCAGCGTCACAAACTTTTTTTATACCAAAAGACTCTTAATCCTAACCTAATTTATGTTTGAAAGAGTACGAAAAAAAAAATTCCTTATTTAAAATCAAAAAGAAACTTTGGGATTGCTGAATTACAGGCGAAATGAACGAAACGAATCTAGAAAGCAACGGAGCCATCGTAGTATTTTGAACTCACGAAAAGAAGGGTGGTAATTGGACGATTTACTGATCTGAATCTGAGTGATTCTATTTTTCTTCGATGGAAGATAAAAACAAATTTCATTGTCGAGAGCCGTATGCAATGCTCAAAAGATGCACGTACGGTTGTTCAAGTTTATTGTTAGTCTCGCTATCTTTTGCCTTCGACGCATCATGCGAGATAGAAGAACCACCTTTTGTTATATCATCAGGGTAATGATCCATCAACCTGCTAGTGCTTTTTATGAGGGATCGACGGGAGAGTGTGTGATGGAAGCGGAAGAACTATTGGCTCTGCGAGAAACCCTCACAAAGGTATATGCACAACGAACAGGCCAACCCGTTTGGGTTCTAACCGAAGACCTGGAAAGGGATGTTTTTATGTCAGCAAGAGAAGCCCAAGCTCACGGAATTATTGATCGTGTAGCGAAAGAAGGAGTAAAAGTAGTAAAGAAAGAAAAATGAAAAGAGTAAAAGTAAGCAAATTCGCAAATTTATATTTTATCCTTTTACTTGACTGGGGAATATTCTATATAACTTATAACTAGAAAAAATTAATAATTATCAGGTTAGGATTGATCTAAACCAGTCCCTTATGTAAATGATTCAGCATGCCAACTATTAAACAGCTTATTAGAAACACAAGACAGCCAATCAGAAACGTCACGAAATCCCCCGCTCTTCGGGGATGTCCTCAGCGCCGAGGAACTTGTACTAGGGTGTATGTGCGACTCGTTCAGATTATCGGCTGGGCCAACAAAAGAAATCAATTTTCCAGTATCAATGATCATTGCCAACGAATAGGAGAAAATGGAAGAACTACGTCCACTATCGAAAAAAAGATCTACCATATCCATCTATTACGTATGAAATTTATGGTTTCTCTTGGTGTAACCCCAACCAGCTCGATTTAAGACGAGAAGCAAGTTCCCATTGGTAGCAAGTGCTATACATTAAGCGGGAAAGTATTCTTAAAACAAATATTTTGCTCCCATTTTTGCAAAACGGACTAACAGGGTCAGCTATCCAGCAAACCTTCCAAATGAAATACCGTTACTGTATAGGTGGATCTCGTTGTGAAAGACCTATTACTGGATAATTCATGGGTAGAGCCAAAGATTTTGAATTGTACAAGTTACCAATAACGTTGACTAAACGAATTAAAGGGCTCCGGTGTATAGAGAGGACCTCACCGTTTAAGAAGTAACCATAGAAACGAAGGAACCCACTATTTCCTTATTTATCCAGATTGAATACGTTTTTATTTGGGTAGTATCAATCCAATTTATTATTTCATTTGGGGTTGGGGCGAAATGCCGCAAAAAAATAAAAAATCGTGGTCGGGAAGGTTAGAGTAGCAAAAGCCATTGGAATTCTTTTTATACATTGGAAAAATCCGTTTTGTTATTACCAGCGAGGAAATAAAAAATAACTCAAAGAGAAAGAAAATCAATTAGTTATTTAACAAAGTTTCATTTATTCAATGACCAGAGTTAGACGAGGGTATATAGCTCGGAGACGTAGAAAAAAAATGCGTTTATTTGTATCAAGCTTTCGAGGGGCTCATTCCAAAACTATTCGCATTATTGCTCAACAGAAAATAAGAGCTTTGTTTTCGGCCCATCGAGATAGAGATAAGAAAAAGAGAGATTTTCGTCGGTTGTGGATTACACGGATAAACGCAGCAATTCGCGAAACAGAAAGGGGTGTATACTATAGTTATAGTAAATTCATAAAGGATCTGTACACGAGACAGTTGATTCTTAATCGCAAAATACTCGCACAAATAGCTATATTAAATAAGAATTGTCTTTATAGTATTTCCGATGAGATCGAAGATTGGAAAGAAGCACCCGAAATGATTTAAATTTAAATAAAATCCCCCGGAGAAGGAACTCCGGGAAGGGAAGATAGAATCAAAATGAGTCCGATAAAATAAAATGTAAAATACAATTACATTACAATAAAGTAGTAAAAATGAACAAAGGCATTCAATAAAAAAAAGATTGCTTCTTCCTCGATTTTTTTTACGAGACAACAAAAAAATCCGAAAATCCGGATTTTGCGAGCAAAACATCAATTGAAAAAAAGAAAAATCAAGAGTAAACCTATTGTTTTTTTGTTCGAAAACCCGGAGTTCTAACGGCCGACTTGGCTTTTTCAAACTGTTTCTCATTATTCAGAAAGGGTAACAAAGATAGAATACGAGCTTGTTTTATAGCAATAGTAATTAATCGTTGTTGTTTCAGAGTCAATCTATTCACGCGCCTAGATAATATTTTTCCCTGTTCACTAATAAATCGACTAATTAAACTCATGTTTCTATAATCAATTCGGTCCCCCGGTTGAAGCGGGGGCAAGCGCCTACGAAAAGGCCGCTTAGATTTAAGGAAAGATCGCTTGGATTTATCCATGTTTGTTTAGTTTATTTATTCCTTATTATATAAAAAATATTCTGCCGAAAATCCTATTTCTAATTCATTTTTTTAGATCCGAACAAAATAGGATTTGGTTTTTTTCTTTTCTTTAATTTGAATTTGTTTTTTCTATTTCTCTTTATTTATATATTGATTTTCTATTTCTCTTTATTTATATATTGATGATAGAGCTTCTAGATTCGGTTCGGTCTATTTTTTTATCTCTCCATGAATTGTATGCTTGTAACAATAGGGACAGAATTTTCTCAATTCCAATCGACTAGGTGTGTTGTGTCGATTCTTTTGAGTAATATACCGGGAAATACCCCTTGATTCCTTATTAACATTTTTTCGGACACAACTAATACATTCCAAAATAACGCTTACTCGGACATCTTTACCCTTGGCCATGAACCCCCCCCTTTTTGTGTTAATTTTTTATTCAAGCAACTCTTTTATTTTCGACCTGAAGCGGAGAGAAAGAAAAAAATCGAAATTGCTAACTCAAAATACACTTTAAAAGAGTTCGTTGCAGTAACTAGAGGAATAGGCAATATTCACAAAATATTAATAGTAAATAGAATTCAGTTATAGTATAATAGACGTAATCCAAGGATTTAGAACTCTATTTCTAATCACAGTACAGTATTTCATTTAAGTCTCGTGTATGATACTTTTGCCCTAGACCCATTTTTGAATTTCCGTTCTCCCTATATTCATTTTAAAATAGAAAATTGGATTGGATTCAAGCTCAACAAAGCTTGTGCTCAAGCTCGAATGAAAAATTCCAATTTTCTTTCTCCCTTTTCGAATATAAGGTCAAAGGGAGAAAGGGCGGGGGATTAGTCACAGGTAGTTAATTCTATCTCTAATCTATCTTTGTTACCCCCCTACCATGTCAATAACTAGAATGAAAAAAAGGGAAATGTTAACGCATCCGGGAAAAAACGATTGATTTCTATCAATAGACCTGCTAAAGATCCGAACCATAAAGTACTCAGTACCGGTGCCACGGAGAGATATGTTTTTAGATCTCGCATTGAAAATCCTCCTTCTTTTTTTAGTTCTATATTGTAACACATAAGAATAATACATATACATATTTGCTAGATGATCATATGCATATTTTATATATATATATGTATTTCAAAAGAAAAACCACTTGTATTTGTACATGAAATTACTAAGGCAAATTTCAATGTACACCTATCTGGTAGAGAAGATTTGCTACCTTTATTTTAAGTTAAAAACGAAACGATGCATCTTTCCTACTGAGCATTCCCTAAAAGCTTTTTTACTTTACAGCGCATATGTATACAAACACTTTTATATTATATCATATATGATATGAAAAAAAAACGGCAAGATCTATTCTGTTCTGTATTTAAATATGATAAAGAATGATGTGGAAAAAAATAAAAGGATTATTTACAATAACACTGTAAACCTATTAAAAGGGATGTAGCGCAGCTTGGTAGCGCGTTTGTTTTGGGTACAAAATGTCACGGGTTCAAATCCTGTCATCCCTACCTATTACTTTTCCTCTGAGAAGTAAAGACGAATTGATTGAGATCGCTGAAATCAATTAAAATTCGACATCCATAATCTGTCATTTTGAGAATAGTATTAAGAATTAATAATTTCAGAATTTTATTCTTAAATACA